CTGAATGGTTAAAGCGCCCAACTCATAATTGGCAAATTCGTAGGTTCAATTCCTACTGGATGCACGCCAACGGGAACGTTCAATACGTCTAAATTTGTTTATTTACGATGAAACCTCATCATACATAATGAATTGGTATGGTATATTCATATCATATCATAACATATGAACAGTAAGAAATAGAACTCTTATCGATACTGGAACTCATAGGGAAGAAATTGGATTTATGAATAGAATTACATATGCAGGATTTACAGACAAAAGTATTAGGTTATTGCGGAACAATCAATATACTTCTAATGTCGAATCAGGATCAACTAGGACAGAAATAAAGCATTGGGTCGAACTCTTCTTTGGTGTCAAGGTAATAGCTATGAATAGTCATCGACTCTCGGGAAAGGGTAAAAGAATGGGACCCGCTATGGGACATACAATGCATTACAGACGTATGATCATTACGCTTCAACCGGGTTATTCTATTCCAACTCTTAGAAAGAAAAGCACTTAAACCAAAATAAAATACTTAATAACACGGCGAGACATTTATACAAAACTTCTACCCCGAGCACACGCAATGGAGCCGTCGGCAGTCAAGTGAAATCCAATTCCCGAAATAATTTGATCTATGGACAGCGCCATTGTGGTAAAGGTCGTAATGCCAGAGGAATCATTACCGTAAGGCATAGAGGGGGAGGTCATAAGCGTCTATACCGTAAAATCGATTTTCGACGGAATGAAAAAGACATATCGGGTAGAATCGTAACCATAGAATACGACCCTAATCGAAATGCATATATTTGTCTCATACACTATGGGGATGGTGAGAAGAGCTATATTTTACATCCCAGAGGGGCTATAATTGGAGATACCATTGTTTCTGGTACAGAAGTTCCTATCTCAATGGGAAATGCCCTACCTTTGAGTGCGGTTTGAACCATTGATTTACGTAATTGGAAGTAACCAATTAGGTTTACGACAAAACCTAGAAATCGATCACTGATCCAATTTGGGTACCTCTACGGGATAGACCTCAACAGAAAACTGAAGAGTAACGGCAGCAAGTGATTGAGTTCAGTAGTTCCTCATATAAAATTATTGACTCTAGAGATATAGTAATATGGAGAAGACAAAATTGTTTGAAGCACCGACAGAGCCGGAAGCGCCCCCTGTTTGAAAGAGGGGCGGACGGATTATTCACATTTCATTTGATGGTCAGAGGCGAATTGAAAGCTAAGAAGTGGTAATTCTACCCCCGGGAAAAATAGATATGTCTCCTACGTTACCCGTAATATGTGGAAGTATCGACGTAATTTCATAGAGTCATTCGGTCTGAATGCTACATGAAGAACATAAGCCAGATGAAGGAGTGGGGAAACCTAGGGTGTAGAAGATCATAACATGAGTGATTCAGCAGATTTGGATTCCTATATATCCACTCATGTGGTACTTCATCATACGATTCATAGGAGATCCATCTGTCTAGATATCATCATATACATCCAGAAAGCCGTATGCTTTGGAAGAAGCTTGTACAGTTTGGGAAGGGATTTTGATTGATCAATAAAGAAGAATCTACTTCAACCGAGATGCCCTTAGGCACGAACCTACATAACATAGAAATCACACTTGGAAAGGGTGGACAATTAGCGAGAGCAGCAGGTGCTGTAGCGAAACTGCTTGCAAAAGAGGGTAAATCGGCCACATTAAAATTACCATCGGGCGAGGTCCGCTTGATATCCCAAAACTGCTCAGCAACAGTCGGACAAGTGGGTAATGTTGGGGTGAACCTGAAAAGTTTGGGTAGAGCCGGATCTAAGCGTTGGCTAGGTAAGCGTCCTGTAGTAAGAGGAGTCGTTATGAACCCTGTAGACCATCCCCATGGAGGTGGTGAAGGGAGGGCCCCAATTGGTAGAAAAAAACCCACAACCCCTTGGGGTTATCCTGCGCTTGGAAGAAGAAGTAGAAAAAAGAATAAATATAGTGATAGTTTGATTCTTCGTCGCCGTAGTAAATAGGAGAATATTGAAAATAGAATAGGTTTCCTCGTCTTTACAAAAAAAAAAAAAGATAGGAGTAATTAGCCGTGGCACGTTCACAACAAAAAAATCCTTTTGTAGCTAAAAATTTATTGGGAAAAATTTCGAAGCTCAACATGAGGGCAGAAAAAGATACAATCGTAACTTGGTCCCGGGCATCTACCATTATACCCATAATGATCGGCCATACAATTGCTATTCATAATGGAAAGGAACATTTACCTATTTATATAACAGATCGTATGGTAGGTCACAAATTGGGAGAATTTGCACCTACTCGTAATTTCCAGGGGCACGCGAGAAATGATAATAAATCTCGTCGTTAATGTTAATTTGAATTAATAAAAAAGTGAATATAGGTGCTCGTCGTTTATTGGTGGGAGGTGAACCTTATGATAAAGAGTGACCCGGATGTAGAAGTATACGCTTTAAGGCAACAGATATGTATGTCTGCTCATAAGGCGCGAAGAGTAGTTGATCAGATTCGTGGGCGTACCTACGAAGAAACACTTATGATACTACAATTCATGCCTTATCGAGCATGTTCTCCAATTTCTCAATTAGTTTCTTCTGCAGCAGCAAATGCTAGTCACAATATGGGTTTCAACGAAACGGCTTTAATCATTAGTCAAGCCGAAGTTAATGAGGGGCGTATCCGTAAAAAGTTAAAACCCCGGGCTCGAGGGCAAGGTTATACGATAAAAAAGCGCACCTGTCATATAACTATTGTATTGCAAGATATATCTAAAGATAAAAACTATTTCATATGGTTAAGAAAATATGGATGGGTATATAAAGATAAGTATACAGATGTCAGAGAAAGGTATCTATATATGCTGGATTATCATCGATATTATAACGAAAAGATGATGATATGGGCTAATAGAGAAATGATATGGCCGTATAGAGACAGCGAGGTGTTATGGGACAAAAAATAAATCCACTTGGTTTCCGACTTGGTACAACCCAAAGCCATCATTCTGTCTGGTTTGCACAACCAAAAAGTTATTCCGAAAATCTCCAGGAAGATAAAAAAATACAGGATTGTATCAAGAATTATGTACAAAAAAATATGAAAATATCCTCTGGTATCGAGGGAATTGCACGCATAAAGATTCAAAAAAGAATCGATCTGATCCAGGTCATAATATATATGGGATTCCCCAAATTGTTAATCGAGGGCAGTCCGCGAGCAATCGAAGAATTGCAGCGCAATGTACAAAAAGAATTGCATTCTGCGAACCAAAAACTTAACATTGCTATCACAAGAGTTGCAAAACCTTATGGACAACCTAATATTCTTGCAGAATTTATAGCCGGACAATTAAAGAATAGAGTTTCATTTCGAAAGGCAATGAAAAAAGCGATTGAATTAACTGAACAAGCAGATACAAAAGGAATTCAAGTACAAATTGCAGGGCGTATCGACGGAAAAGAAATTGCGCGTGTCGAATGGATCAGAGAAGGTAGGGTTCCCTTACAAACCATTCGAGCTAAAATTGATTATTGTTCCTATACAGTTCGAACTATCTATGGGGCATTAGGACTCAAAATTTGGATATTTGCAGATGAGGAATAAGGGCCCTTTCGTTGTCTTTCTGTTCTATCAATTTGTCAATTGAATCAAAAATAACAAACTCGTTCATTTTTCGAATTCTTAATTTCATTCTATAGGGTTGAATAACAATTCGATTGAATCCATATAATTGCTATGCTTAGTGTGTGACTCGTTGGTTTTTTATTTAGAGTTAGGATTAGATTAAAAAACAAGGGACCGTGCCTAGTATGAACTAATAACCAGCTCATTGCTTCGTATTATCTGGATCCAAAGAACCAGTCACTATATGATGTATCGATCATATTGTTGTAGCAACTGAAAGAAATCTTTTTTACCTATTTACTTTTACCTAAAAGATTAATCAATCAGATTATAAGATAAAGTTGTAAAGCAAAAACAAAGGGATATGGATAGAGGGAAGGGTGAGAGAAAGAAAGAAAAAGAATAACAAAGATATATGATTCCAATATGTATGGTCTATGAACTATTTAATAAAAGGCAATGTAATAAAGCATTAAATGAAAAAATTGATAATTATATGAATCCAATGCATAAGAAAAAAAAAATAAATAAAGAGCACCGAGTCAATAAAGACTGAGGAGATTGATTCAGGAACAATTTTTATTAGGAGCTCCATTGCAGAGTTCGGGCCTAGCCATTAATTGAGAAGCGATGGGAACGATAGAACCTGTGACTGCGGAGGATTCCCTTGAAAACGAATCCGAATGATTCATTGAGTGGGATGGCGGAACGCGCCAAGAACCAATTCATTTATTCTGAGAGGTCATGGGATACCCCTACTACGAATGCAGGGGGTTTAAAAGAGCAAATATTCGCCCGCGAAAGCCTTGTTGAATTGCGAAGTTTTGGGCGATTCAATACCGGTAAAAACGAAGATTTCTATTAGAATTCTATATAAATTACAGTAAATAGAAATAGATTTCTAATTTTATATATGTATATGAGCAGGATAAAAAAATTCCAAGATTCGTTGTATTATAAATGAAATCAAATTTCGTTTAATTCGCGAGGAGCTGGATGAGAAGAAACTCTCATGTCCGGTTCTGCAGTAGAGATGGCATTGAGAAACAACCATCAACTATAACCCCAAAAGAACCAAATTTCGTAAACAACATAGAGGAAGGATGAAGGGAGTCTCTTATCGAGGCAAGCAAATTCGTTTGGGTGGATACGCCCTTCAGGCACTTGAACCCGCTTGGATCACATCTAGACAAATAGAAGCGGGGCGACGAGCCATGACACGATACGCGCGTCGTGGTGGAAAAATACGGGTACGTATATTTCCAGACAAACCTGTTACAGTAAGAGCTGCCGAAACACGTATGGGTTCGGGGAAAGGATCCCCCGAATTTTGGGTAGCCGTCGTTAAACCGGGTCGAATACTTTATGAAATGGGTGGAGTATCCGAAATTGTAGCCAGAGAAGCTATGTCTATAGCTGCGTCCAAAATGCCTATACGAACTCAATTCGTTATTGCGATTGCGGAATAGAGATGTGGAACTAAAGGAAAGGGGCCCTTGTGATGAAAAAACCCGCAGTTTCTTTTTTTCTGGACAAACAATATTTCTTCTTTTTTTTATTCGCCCTTTGCATTTAACGAAAAAAAAAAGAAAAAAAAAATAATGATATGATTCAACCTCAGACCTATTTAAATGTAGCGGACAACAGCGGGGCGAGAGCATTAATGTGTATTCGAATCATAGGAGCTAGTAATCGCCGATATGCTCATATTGGTGACGTCATTGTTGCTGTAATCAAAGAAGCAGTGCCCGGTATGCCTCTACAACGATCAGAAGTAATCCGAGCTGTAATTGTACGTACACGTAAAGAACTCAAACGTGACAATGGTATGATAATACAATATGATGACAATGCCGCAGTTGTAATTGATCAAGAAGGAAATCCAAAAGGAACCCGAGTTTTTGGTGCGATCGCTCGGGAATTGAGACAGTTGCATTTTACTAAAATAGTCTCATTAGCTCCTGAGGTATTATAAAGAAATTCGAAATACCAATAAAACATAATAGAAATAGAGTTAGTTTACGTAGAGTATCTGAAATAGTAGGATATCTGAATTCGATTCAATTAATTAGTAGAGTGCTTTAGTAGATTGTGTCTCACGCATATACCTTTAATAAGAAATTCATAAAATAAAAAAGGGCGGATCATGTTGATTATATAAAAACTCGGAGGCACCAATAATTATAGTTCATTATGGGTAGGGACACTATTGCCGAAATAATAACTTCGATACGAAATGCTGACATGGATAAAAAAGGAACGGTTCGAATAGCAGCTACAAATATCACCGAAAATATTGTTAAAATACTTCTACGAGAAGGTTTTATCGAAAATGTGAGAAAACATCGAGCAAGCAAGAAAAACTTCTTGGTTTCAACTCTGCGACATAGAAGGAATAGACAAGGACCATATCAAACTGTTTTAAATTTAAAACGTATCAGTCGACCCGGCCTGCGAATTTATTCCAACCATCAACGAATTCCTAGGATTTTAGGAGGAATGGGTATTGTAATTCTTTCTACTTCTCGAGGTATAATGACAGACCGAGAGGCTCGGCTAGAAGGAATTGGGGGGGAAATTTTTTGTTATATATGGTGATCTTTCTGGGATCCAAATTGCATCCGCAACTTCCTCTATTAGTTGATAATTCAAGGGGTTACCTAGAATGAAAGAAACAAAATAGATTGGGGAAGGTTTAATTACGGAATATTACCAATGATATGTTTCGAGTTCGCTTAAATAATGCAGATCTGATTCGAGGTTATGTTTCTGTTTCGGGAGGATCCGCCATAATTTTATACGGATACTACCGGGCGATAGAGTCAAAATGGAAGTTAAGTCGTTATGATTCAACCAGGGAACGCAGAATTTATAGACTCCGCAACAAAGATTTGAACGATTCAATTTCAATTAAGTTACTTTTTCAACATTCCTCTCGTGCATATACAATTTACAATTGGAGGTTCAAAATTTCAAGAGACTTATTTTCTTCCAAGGAATAGATTCAGAATTAAGGTAAGGCATGACAAATATGAAAATAAGGGCTTCCGTTCGTAAAATTTGTGAAAAATGTCGACTGATCCGTAGGCGGGGACGAATTATAGTAATTTGTTCCAACCCGAGGCATAAACAGAGACAAGGATAATCTTTCTTAAAAGGGGCTCTCCAAAGGACCCAATCAAAAAAAAATAGAGGGTCTGTTTTGATATGAAATGGATATATCCGTATATCTCTGACTCATATTTATGAGATGATAAAATATGACAAAAACCATACCAAGAATTGGCTCACGTAGGAATGGACGCATTGCTTCACGTAAGAATGGACGTCGAATACCAAAAGGAGTTATTCATGTTCAAGCAGGTTTCAACAATACCATTGTAACGGTTACCGATATACGGGGTCGGGTGGTTTCGTGGTCCTCAGCCGGTACTTGTGGCTTCAGGGGCAGAAGAAGGGGGACGCCATTTGCAGCCCAAATCACAGCCGCAAACGCTATTCGTACAGTAGTAGATCAGGGTATGCAACGAGCAGAAGTCATGATAAAGGGTCCTGGTCTTGGAAGAGATGGAGCATTACGAGCCATTCACAGAAGTGGTATACTATTAAGTTTTGTCAGAGACGTAACCCCTATGCCACATAATGGATGTAGACCTCCTAAAAAAAGACGTATATAGAAATAAGAGTTGAATAGAAATAAGAGTTGAACGGATTTCAAGAGAAATAAATGATTCAATGATCTGATCAAATAATATTACTATGCTTCGAGAGGAAGTAGGTGGATTTACTTGGCCACTACAGTGGGAGTGTGTTGACTCAGAAGTAATCAGCAAGCGTCTTTATTATGGACGTTTTGTGCTGTCT